CAATAGAACCAGAAGTGATGTGGATCATTCAGGAATCGAAGTCGATTTGCTTTATAAAAAGAAGATATCAATGAACTTCTATGAAATGGTTTCACGGGATTCAGCCAATTGTCTCGATCCTGGGATATCATTGAGAAATAGGAATCTGTGTTATCAAAGGATTTCCTGCGATTATTTCTAGTATGGAATGAGTCAATCATCCACTTTGGTATCTTTTTGAACAAAAATGGTAATATTGTTCCTCCATTGATCAAGAATTTCGGTCTTTGGGAAGTATCATGATCATCCAATAAAAATAAAAAGGGTTTCAATTTATTCAAATGAACGATTTGAACACCTATTGATTCTAACAACTGATTGCAGAGTTGATCATTCGGACCTTTCAATTCATAGATGTGGATCTCGGACCTATGAATGGGGATATTCCCGATACTCACAAAGAAAAGGGGAAGTGACTTGGACAAAAAGGGAAGTGACTTGGACAAAAAGAGAGGAAGTGACTTAGACAAATCTTGTTTGTCGATAGCCTCGGACCAATCAATCGAATATTGATTAATACGTAATCGATCGAACACTACTTGAAAACGGTTCTTCTGTTCAGAAACGAAATGTTCCAAATGTTCCTGGAAATTCTTGCTCCCATTGGAACATTTGTATCTATATGCATCAGGATCCCGATTCATGGATCTCTCGGTTCGAGAAATAAGAGGATCAAACCATTTCTTCTGACTCTTTTTCAAATTCGATAAATGTTGGTTGATCGTATATTTCATTATAGTTATATGATTCAGAGTATCATTTCCTATTCGATCCCTTTGAATTCCATATTCGAAGTTGCGATCGGATCTATTCATTAAAAAGAATCGATTCGATACATTTCTTATGTACCCATAGGTGCTATATTGGATTTGAATCAGATTTCGGATCAATCTATATTGATTGACTGCCTCCATTATGTTGTTGCTAGCAAATACCGCTGTTTTTAGTTTTGGATCTTCCAAATCATTCCCGCAGTAGATCCGGACCGATTTTTTTCTGATCCTTCGATAAAAAGATTCATTCTCTTCATAAAAAAGAGGAGGTAGAACCAATAAAGATTTCTTTTTCGATTCATCTCTGGAGTTGAATACCTCATTCAAGAATTTTTTTTGATCCAACCCGTAGGAATCAATAGAAAAGGCAAATCCCCTATGATACACCAGATCCGGCTCGGTTATTGATAGAGTGAATAGATCTGCCATTTCTTGAAATCTCTCTTCTGATTCAAAATCGTGGTGTAACGTGTATCCCCCTTTGTTCCGGTCATGGAATAGATGAAATAAATCAAAAAATGGATTTTTTTTCAAGAATGAAATCTTATTGGAACTGTCCATATCCGGTTCATCCTTCGGAACCATATCACATCCCGGATCTGATGAAATAGGATGAATTGAGGCGGTATTTTGTAAATACGTAATTATCTTGAATATATCAACCATTTCTTTATTTTCCGATCGCCTGGAAGGGACAAAAGAAACATCTTGTTTTTTCTTCAAAAATTTCTGATCTCTAGTGGACCTCTCAGTAGGATTCGAACCCAGATGAAGTTCTGACCATCTGTCAGAGAAAAAAGAACGAATTGATCTTGTAGGATTCCCAAGAAATTCTTCGATTTCTTCCGGAAGCAGATGATCATTCATCTGCTTCTCACGTTCCGTGAATAGCCGGGACATTGAGGAAGATCCAAAAAGGCATTTCGGGAATCGATCTGATTCTATCTCTGTTCGTTCCGTTTGAAGAAAGGAAGGATCCAAAAGAATCGATCTTTCTTTTAGTTGCTGAATCTCTGTTTGATCGATCAATGTGTGATATTCCGAATCCTCATTTCTAATGGAATCGAAATGATCTATGGATTGATCAGAAGATCCTTTCAATTGGCTAGAATCCCTTACTTGAACGAAAATAGATCTTGTGGAATCATATTGAATATTTGACAATACATTCCGTACCTTGCTAAAAAACCGATCCTTGTTTACCAACCACACATTGTCTAACCAAATCAAATTCTCTCTCGATACGTTCCTCAAAAAATCCAATTCGTGCTGATTCTTCCCCCAACTAACAAAGAGATCTTGGCGGAATTGCCACATATGAAATTGAGCACAATTTTGCAAAGAAATACCCCACTTGTTTCTCGAGAAGAGATGGGAAACATGCTCAATATCATTTGATTGAATAGTTGCCTCAGCTCCTTGTTGTTTGAAGAAAACCTCCCCTTCAATTGGTCTTTTTTCACGAAAAGCAGACATGAGATAACAAATCAAGTCTTTCCCTAAGATTTCGAATAGCTGTCCCGAATTCAAGTTGATTATGTTTCGCTTCTTCCTCGGAGAAAGACGATCAAACAATTCCCAATCATGGTCCTTGCGGATCGGATCATCCGTATAGGATAAAAAAAGAAACTCCAGATATTTGCTATCTTTCTCTTTGAATGAGATCTCAATTCCAGCTACGGTTTCAT